TATGGCAGGGTAACGTTTCACAGTTTAATGAATCTTCCACTTATTTGATGGGATGGTTAAGAGATTATCTATGGTTAAACTCTTCACAACTTATCAACGGATATAACCCTTTTGGTATGAATAGTTTATCAGTTTGGGCGTGGATGTTCTTATTTGGACATCTTGTTTGGGCTACTGGATTTATGTTCTTAATTTCCTGGCGTGGATATTGGCAAGAATTGATTGAAACTTTAGCATGGGCTCATGAACGCACACCTTTGGCTAATTTAATTCGATGGAGAGATAAACCGGTAGCTCTTTCCATTGTGCAAGCAAGATTGGTTGGATTAGCCCATTTTTCTGTAGGTTATATATTCACTTACGCGGCTTTCTTGATTGCCTCTACATCGGGCAAATTTGGTTAATTCTTATGTGTTATATCCTCGATAATATCATTTCTTTCGATGCAGAAGGGGGTCCGCCTTCTTATATTTCTACTATTTCTACATCTAGGATCCGACTTTTATCATTGATACTAATAGGAAGAACCGAACCATTATGGCAAGAAAAGGTTTAATTCAGAGGGAAAAGAAGAGGCAAAAATTGGAACAAAAATATCATTTGATTCGTCGATCCCCCAAAAAAGAAATAGGTAAAGTTCCATTGTTGAGTGAGAAATGGGAAATTCACGGAAAGTTACAATCCCCACCGCGTAATAGTGCACCTACACGTCTTCATCGACGTTGTTTTTCAACCGGAAGACCGAGAGCTAACTATCGAGACTTTGGGTTATCCGGACGCATACTTCGTGAAATGGTTCATGCATGTTTGTTGCCTGGAGCAACAAGGTCAAGTTGGTAAGCATTAAAATATCGTTTCATTTTTTATATTCATTTCTATGATCATAGAGGAGCCCCTTTACCATTCTGTATAAATAGGCTATTCTATTTGTACCAATATGGTAGAGGGGTGTACTCAATCCTTCTTTGTCCATTAGTTCCCAGTCCCTCTCTTCGTCGCGGGGTAGAGCAGCTTGGTAGCTCGCAAGGCTCATAACCTTGAGGTCACGGGTTCAAATCCCGTCTCCGCAACATTTTTTTTTGACAAAAAATGGAGGTTTGACTCCGGTAACTAGTAATTAATTACTATTTTTTTCTTTTTATTTTGGGGTGGGCAGGAGGAAAAGAAGGGAATAGTATAGAAGTGAAGAGGATAGAACCACTCTACTATCACTGTCAACTATACTTAATTCTTTATCCTATTAAAAAAAAAAATGAACCCATTACCCTGGGCGGATAGCGGGGATCGAACCCGCATCTTCTCCTTGGCAAAGAGAAATTTTACCATTCAACTATATCCGCTTGTTCTTGATACACAATGGATGGGCCATATTTGTGCAGAGTTAGATCAGATACTCCTTTGTCTTTCAGAGTAATTGCAAAATGCTTATTTTCATTTAATAAAATTTATTTTCATTTAATAAAAAATGAATTTAGATTCTTTATAAATTATTAAAAATATTAATAGTAATTAGAATAATATCAAATTTGAATTGTATAAAATTAGATAGTATTCTAATAGAAATACTATATATAGTTAACAATAACTATATAGTGAAATTAGAATATATAAATTTAAAATTATAATCATTCAATTTTAATAATAATAAAATTAGTTATTATCAAAAAAATATTATTATCAAAATAGTATTCTAAATATTATAGAAAATTTCTACTATTTATAAATAATAATATATTATAAATATAAATAAATAGTATAATAAAATTATTTAATTAATATATATATATTTTTTAATTTCATTTTTAAATAGTTAAATATAAGAAGTTTGTTTGACCCCTCCCTTTCATTTTTTTTTCTTTATTTGCATTTTGGGGACTTATATTTCATTTTAATGTGTCTCAAAACCTGAAAATGAAAGAATTAGGAGGGGATCATTTCATTTTTGGATCTAAATAGAACAAATAGGTTCAAGAGATGAGAGAATTAAGGATACCCACCAAAAAGACTAATCCAATCCATAATGATGTACCGGAAAATACAACATTTTTGTTATTTGACCAACCATCAGGAGAAGCAAATACAACAGGTACACTAATCAGTAAGATTGCTGAAGTAGCAATTAATGCAAAAACAGCCAATTGGAAAGCAATAGTCATCTTTCTAATCCTCCAATCTATCAACAAAAGAAACTATATACCATTTGATCCCTTTATTGGTATCGGCCAAAATTTCTAATAAAACGTATCATAGAGGGATTTTACCACGAATCTATTAATGCTGTATGACTTATTAGCACCTTTTACCACCTTATTAAATTAAGGCATGAGATCAAGGGAAAGGTATTTTTTTTTTTTACTTCATTAAAAGAGGCCCGCCAGATCATTATCTATATATATACAGATCGATAGCTAGACCCATAGGATCGCACCGGATATCTTTATATATATAGGTCGTAATGGTATCAACTCATATATCCATGTTCTATTCGTTAGAAAAAAAA